TATTTTATATGATTTTCCGATATATTTCACTCATCTTATCTATTCTTTTTGTTTTTTTTGAAAAATATTTTCTATTTTATAGAAAAGAAATAGATAATGAATTAGGAAAGCGGCTTTTTTTTTGAACAATAGATGTCTTTCACATCCAGCTATAGCACTGAGAAATCTCTTAATTTTTATTTAAATGGCAGTTCCAAAAAAACGTACTTCTGCATCAAAAAAGCGTATTCGTAAAAATTTTTGGAAAAGAAAGGGATATTGGGCAGCGTTAAAAGCGTTTTCCTTAGGGAAATCTCTTTCTACCGGGAATTCAAAAAGTTTCTTTGTAGGACAAACAAATAAAATAAGAAATAAAACATAACACGTTAGAATAATCTAAATTGGCCTGGCTTAAAAATTGACTCAATTCTTTTCAAAAATCAAATTCCCTATTTCCATTTCCTATTGATTACTTCAACAGGGAATGGAATTCGTTCCCCTCTTATAATATGTAGAATAATAATTCTTCTGTTTACCCTATATAATTAAAAAAAAAAGTCTTCTTTTTTTGTTGACAAAAAATACAAGATACGAAATCTACTTTATTAGTATATTTTCTCGTTTGCAGGGTGGGGAGTCTCGGTCAACCCATTTGTTACAATAATGTAAGGTTTTTTCTATAGATACACTTAGAAAGGTGTATATAAAATCTTTCGTTACTAAAATAACTGAAACTAATTGATTCAAATTCGAAACCTTTTTGTGCAACTTTCTTACTTTTACTTTTCGATGTTCTATGAATTGCTATACAGACCCATATATATCTGGCCATCAATCCACTCAAAACCACTTAGTGAAAATATTGAAGTGTCAATTTTGAATGAGCCAAAATTAGTTCTTTTTTTGTTGCGTGATCAAATTTATTTTTTTGGTTTCGATTTTGGAAATTAAAAAAAAAAGAGTTCATTAAAAAAACAATGTTTTGCGGGGGGTTCTGTACCTTAAGTTATAGTCAAGTTATAGTCGAACTCTCAAGAGTTCAAGTCGAGGCGAGTCTAAAATACACAAGAAAACTAAGGCGTTAAACTAAAATAATGAACCTTCAAATACCTATTTGAACGAATTTTTATTCATCAATTTGGATCGTTCTTAAAAAATATTGCATCTTAAATCTAGACGATTGTTTATTCATAGGCTATTATGAGTTCAAGACAAGCCGCTATGGTGAAATCGGTAGACACGCTGCTCTTAGGAAGCAGTGCTAGAGCATCTCGGTTCGAGTCCGAGTGGCGGCATGTCATCTCCTAAAAAAAGTAAATAGATCCTATAATGAATAATGAATTCAATTCACGATTTCGAGTTTATAATTAAGGGAGTCCTTTTTCATTTTAATTTTATGATATTTTCAACCTTAGAGCATATATTAACTCATATTTCTTTTTCGATCGTTTCAATTATAATTACAATTTATTTGATAACCTTTTTAGTTGATGAAATCGTAAAACTATATCATTCATCCGAAAAGGGCATGATAATTACTTTTTTCTGTATAACAGGATTATTAGTTACTCGTTGGATTTATTCGGGACATTTTCCACTAAGTGATTTATACGAATCATTAATATTCCTTTCATGGAGTTTTTCTCTTATTCATATAATTCCATATTTCAAAAAAAATCAAAATATTCTAAGCACAATAATTAGGCCAAGTGCTATTTTTACCCAGGGCTTTGCTACGTCAGGTCTTTTAGCTGAAATAGACGAATCTACAATATTAGTACCCGCTCTTCAATCTGAGTGGTTAATAATGCACGTAAGTATGATGATATTAGGCTATGCAGCCCTTTTAGGCGGATCATTATTATCAGTATCACTTCTAGTCATTACAGTTAGAAAAAACAGAAAGTTTTTTTGTACGCGCAATCATTTAATAAATTTTAATGAGTCATTTTTCTTTGGTGAAATCAAATACATGAATGAACGAAGTAATCTTTTACAAAATACTTCTTTTTTTTCTCCAAAGAATTATTACAGGTCGCAATTGATCCAACAATTGGATTATTGGAGTTATCGGGTTATTAGTCTAGGATTTGTCTTTTTAACCATAGGAATTCTTTCTGGAGCAGTCTGGGCTAACGAAGCATGGGGATCCTATTGGAGTTGGGACCCAAAAGAAACTTGGGCTTTTATTACTTGGGTGGTATTCGCGATTTATTTACATACTCGAACAAATAGAAAATGGAAGGGTATAAATTCAGCAATTGTGGCGTCTATTGGATTTCTTATAATTTGGATATGTTATTTTGGGGTCAATCTATTAGGAATAGGACTACATAGTTATGGTTCATTTCCATTAACATCTAATTGAATCCAAGAAGGGGTTCTTACCAATAGGAATAGAAAAGTGTACAACGCATATCAGATAAAAAGCTTTGTGTTAACTCGTGAGAATCCGGTGAATCACTAGAATAGAATATTTGATTCGCCGGGTTCTCGCCAGTTCCAATTTCTAAAGTAAGAT